TAAAATATAGAAGTGTAATAAAAAGACTTTCAAATATCATTTGAAAGCAAAAACGAAAATGATTTAATCTAAAAATAGATCGAATCGAATATTTTTTAATATTAAATGCTATACTATAGAATTGTACTATATAATTGTGATGTGAGAAAAAAAAACTAAAATTATATATCGATAGATTAATCGTTATATTCTATGGTCTATGGTAAGTATGAGTATTGAATATTTCCTTTCAATTCTATATTCTATTTTTTCGATAGTCATATTCATTATGACTAGCTAATAGGAATCGCCAAGAATGCAAATATAAGTATATTAATTAATAGCTAACAATAGTTTATTGAATCCCTATGTAGGTAGAATTTATCTTATGTGAGCCTGCTTAGCTCAGAGGTTAGAGCATCGCATTTGTAATGCGATGGTCATCGGTTCGATTCCGATAGCCGGCTTTTCTCTATTGATTTTCTTCGAGTTTTTACATGATTGAGAATGCCCTTTTGAAATCCGAAATCAAATAATATTGAAAAATCTATTTTTTATCTATATAGAATCTTTATATAGAATATATATAGAATATATATAGAATATATATATAGAATAGAAAGGTCTGGATATTTATTCATCTAATTATTCTTTAGAGTACAAGTACACTACTTCCGTAAACTTCGCTTCATTTATCATTTAGTTCAGTTTTAGTTTAGGTTTATTCTGTAAAATGAAATTTCATCAATAAGAATTCAATATAAATAAGAATAAGGAGTCTTTATGTCGCGTTACCGGGGACCTCGTTTCAAAAAAATACGCCGCCTGGGAGCTTTACCGGGACTAACTAATAAAAGGCCTAGAGCCGGAAGTGATCTTAGAAACCAATCACGTTCCGGTAAAAAATCTCAATATCGTATTCGTCTAGAAGAAAAACAAAAGTTGCGTTTTCATTATGGTCTTACAGAACGACAATTACTTAAATACGTTCGTATCGCCGGCAAAGCCAAGGGGTCAACAGGTCAGGTTTTACTCCAATTACTTGAAATGCGCTTGGATAACATCCTTTTTCGATTGGGTATGGCTCCGACTATTCCTGGAGCCCGTCAATTGGTTAACCATAGACATATTTTAGTCAATGGTCGTATAGTAGATATACCAAGTTATCGCTGCAAACCCCGAGATATTATTACGGCAAGGGATGAACAAAACTCTAGAGCTCTGATTCAAAATTCTTTCGATTCATCCTCTCAGGACGAAATGCCAAAACATTTGACTCTTCAACCATTCCAATATAAAGGATTAGTCAATCAAATAATAGATAGTAAATGGGTCGGTTTGAAAATAAATGAATTGCTGGTCGTAGAATATTATTCGCGCCAGACCTAAACCTAACGAAAAGAAAATAAAAAATCACAAGGGTTCGGACAATTTTGATCCCTTTCGTCGAAGTAAATTAACCTAAGGTTAAGATAAATAAGAGTTTGATCCGGATTTTTCTCCGATTTAGGTATCATAGAACGGGAGGGAGGCTTTCATTCCTTGTCTACTCTTTTCCTTTCAGTATTTTCCGTGACACAGTAATTAGGAATAAAATATATATCAAAAATATATATCAAAGAAGGGTCTAACTGTTTTGTGTTGGAATATAATTTTATATAGTGCTATTTTACTCTTTTGGTTAGTAAGATCAGTGAATTAGATGAAGGTACGGAAAGAGAGGGATTCGAACCCTCGGTAAACAAAAGCCTACATAGCAGTTCCAATGCTACGCCTTCAACCACTCGGCCATCTCTCCTACATAATGATTATGACCCAAAAACCGAGTGAATAGCGAGCCAGTACTAGTAGATTATTGGATAGGAACGACCAATTAATTCTAATTATAACTATAAAAAATAGATAAATTTTTATCAAAGTCAAAGAAAGATCTTTCTTTTGAGGTTAGGCGGATAAATATAAAATATGAAAACTGTTAGAAACATTCTATTCATGTTTGCAAAACCAGCCTTCGCCTCTTTTTCTGTTATTTTATATCGGTACCGAAGGCAATCACTAAATTATAACGAATCAGCTGATTGATGGGTCTATTTTTGCACTTAGGTTAATGGATCTCTTTAGATCACGATTCTATTTAGACTATAATTCCATATCTTATATCTTAAGAATTCTCAAATTCCTTTCCAGTCCAGTATTCAAAAAAATTATATATATATAGTTGATTGTATAGTGTATACCTCCTATGCATACAAAATAAAATGGGCGGGTTTTTTCATCATAGAATGGTTATTCGATCTTTTTTTCTTCTTTGGATGAGAATTCAATAAAAAAATTTTTCGTTATTCTCATCTGTAACTTCAATGAAATTGAATACTTTCTTTTGTTGGTATACTACTCCATTTACATTAGGATGAAATCGAAGCGTACTCCAATATTTATTTCTTTGTTTTTTTTTTTTGATTCCTGTCAAAAAGGAACAATTTGAATAAATATAAATACAGGGCCCATATCTTTTTTATTA